TAGGATAAATATTTTAGGGGTCAAATAGGCTTTTTGGGGATAGAGGGACTTGAACCCTCACGATTTTTAAAGTCGACGGATTTTCCTCTTACTATAAATTTCATTGTTGCCGATATTGACATGTAGAATGGGACTCTATCTTTATTCTCGTCCGATTAATCAGTTCTTTATCTATCGGACTATGGAGCGAATGAGTTGATGAATATTTGATTTTTTCTTCAACGTAGAATCAATTCACACCAATTTTTCCATTTTTTCATATTAAAAGATTTGGGCCATCATTAACCATTTGATATAGTATTCAATAGATGCGTTTATCCTTCATCCTTTCGAAAGTTTCCATGGAAAGATTCCTCTACCAGCGCAGTCAACTCCCATTTGTTAGAACAGCTTCCATTGAGTCTCTGCACCTATCCTTTTTTTTTTTTTTCGTTTTTTGAACTTTTGTTTTGAGAAAACAGGATTTGGCTCAGGATTGCCCATTTTTATTAATTCCGGGGTTTCTCTGAATTTGAAAGTTATCACTTAGTAGGTTTCCATACCAAGGCTCAATCCAATTAAGTCCGTAGCGTCTACCGATTTCGCCATATCCCCCTTCCTTTTTTCTTTTGTTTTGAGATTAAGATTTTATTAGAATATTATTCCTTTTTCTTGCATTTATACTGGAACTTTTGAATTTATTAGATAGCGATTACTATCTCGAAAAAGTCTTTTTTCTTACCTATAGGAAACCCGTATTTGATTCAATCAAATTGGATTTTATCATTTCTGTATCGGCAATTCAATATAGATTGATATATATCCTTTATATATCTTTCTATTCATGCCATTTATCCCATGCAATTGGGATACTCAAAGGGTCGATTCTTTTTTTTTTTTTTTTCTTAACTTCCCCTTTTACGAATGAAAGCTGGGGAATGTTTGATTAGTTATAACTAAGTCAATCGAATTCGGAAGAAATATAGAGAAATAGACTATAATATATAGGATAGAAAATAGAGAAGTGTAACAAAAAGAATTTCAAATGTTATGTGAATTCAAAATAAATAAAAAAAAAAATTGACTATCTAAAAATATTTAAGATTGACTATCGAATATTATTCTATTCGAATTTCGAATTGTGATAAAGAAATCAAAATTCTATATCGCTATATAAATCGTTATGTTCTATAATATCCAATATTTATTGGTAATTATGGATTCTATTCTTTTCTATATTTCTAGAGACACTATACTTATAGTAATAGTGTCTTGAATTTCTATGCATAGAAAATTTCTATTACTATAATGCGGGCCCGCTTAGCTCAGAGGTTAGAGCATCGCATTTGTAATGCGATGGTCATCGGTTCGATTCCGATAGCCGGCTTTTTCGATTTTTCATTTTTTTATTCAATTTTTGAAAAATTGAGAATCTTCCTTTGAAATCAAATGAAATCAAAGAATATTGAAAAGTGTCTTCCCCTCTTTCCAAAACCCATGAATTTCTTAAATTATAGGTTAAGTTATAGGGGGAACTCCTGACTATGCCAGGAAAAAGATCTTATATATTATTAATATATATATAATAATAGAAAGTTTGACTATTTATCCAATTTATCTCATTCTTCTTTATAGTATCTTTATAGTAATAGTACACTACTTCAGCAAACTTCGCTTGATTTAGTTCAGTTTGAGTTTAGATTTATTCTGTAAAATCAAATTTTCAAAAAAAAAAAAGAATGAAATGAATTCTAAATAAGAATTAAGGAGTCTTTATGTCGCGTTACCGAGGACCTCGTTTCAAAAAAATACGCCGCCTGGGGGCTTTACCAGGACTAACTAATAAAAGGCCTAAAGCCGGGAGTGATCTTAGAAACCAATCGCGTTCCGGGAAAAAATCTCAATATCGTATTCGCCTAGAAGAAAAACAAAAATTGCGTTTTCATTATGGTCTTACAGAACGACAATTACTTAAATACGTTCATATCGCCGGAAAAGCCAAGGGGTCAACAGGTCAAGTTTTACTACAATTACTTGAAATGCGTTTGGATAACATCCTTTTTCGATTGGGTATGGCTTCGACTATTCCTGCAGCCCGCCAATTAGTTAACCATAGACATATTTTAGTCAATGGGCGTATAGTAGATATACCAAGTTATCGCTGCAAACCCCGAGATATTATTATGGCGAAGGATGAACAAAAATCCAGAACTCTGATTCAAAATTCTCTCAATTTTTCCCCTCAGGCGGAAGTGCCAAACCATTTGACTCTTCACCCATTCCAATATAAAGGACTGGTCAATCAAATAATAGATAGTAAATGGGTCAGTTTGAAAATAAATGAATTGCTAGTCGTAGAGTATTATTCTCGTCAAACTTAATGAAACCTAAACTCAAATAAAATAGCAGAGGTTCGGGCAATTTTCTTCCCTTTTATCAAATTAAATGAACCTAAGGTTAAGTAAGAAAAATACGGGTTTGATTCCAATTTTATCTCATTTATGTATCATAGCCCGAGGGGCTATTTTCCTATTCTTTCCGGTATTCTTCCTAGTCGCGTAATGGACTTAGGAATAGAGAATCTATATCACTGAAAGGTTTAACTGGTGGAATAAAGGTCTCCATTGCTATTTGATCCGGTATTTTTAATAAAATGGATCTATTAAGTGAAGGTGCGGAAAGAGAGGGATTCGAACCCTCGGTAAACAAAAGCCTACATAGCAGTTCCAATGCTACGCCTTGAACCGCTCGGCCATCTCTCCTACATAATGATTATGAATCAAAAACCAAGTGAATAGTGAGTTCTTCATATTTCATTCTAGATTATTGGATAGGTATGACCAATCCATTTTAACTATATATTACAAAATATTACAAATAAAAATAGAAAATTTTTTATCAAAGTAAAGAAAGATCTTTCGAGGCCCCAAGACAATTTTTTTTACGAAATTTTTTTATTTGTAATTTTGAAAATGAAAAGGGGGTTTGCAAAAACGACTCCTACTAGAAATTCGATTCGAATCAATTAAATCAATGAATTAGAACGAATCAACTGATTAATAGGTCTAGATTTTTTAGACTAGGGTTAATGGATACCTTTCTATCATAATTCTATATAGACTACGATTCCATACCTTACAAATTCTCAAATTGATTTTCGGCTTTAGAATTTTCAACAACAAACTCCTTCCCTCACCCCTCTATTCTAGATTGATAAAACATTTTGTATAGTGGATTGTATACCTGCTATGTACATAACATAAAAAAGAGGTGGTTATTCTATTTTCATCATAGAATGATTTTTTCTTCTTTGTATCATAATTCAATACAAATTTCTCGAGTTATTTGAATCTGTAACTTCAACGAAATCGGATATAGTTCGCTTCGTTGGTATACTACTACATTAGGATGAAATCGAACCGGGTTGGACAATTTCTTATTGATTCCTATAAAAAAGGAACAATTGGAATAAAAAGACCATAATCTTTTTTTTTTCAAATCAATCTCTTTTTATGTTATTTCGTACTGTACAATTCTTTTCTTTGTGGGATCATTTTCCCCCGAGAGGGAATGAGAAGAATTCTAAAATGGATTGCTAGCTATGCCTAGATCGCGGATAAATGGAAATTTTATTGATAAGACCTTTTCAATTGTAGCCAATATCTTATTGCAAATAATTCCGACAACTTCAGGAGAAAAGGAGGCATTTACCTATTACAGAGATGGTGTGATTTGATTCTTTTTTTTTTTTTTTTATTTATTTCTCTCGGTCTTACGAGAAAGACACGCGATTCGGGAAAATTTTTGAAATAAATCTACGCTTGTTGAAGGTGAAGTTTGGAAATAGAACAATTCCTTCTGTCGTGTATCCTCGATTAATGCAACCTCAGATGCTATGTTTCAATTTTAGATTCTAGTCTTGAGCGTAAGGTTATACCTAGAGGTTCTGTATTATGGGGCAATCCTACTCCACTACACTAGTACCAACGGACAGCATAAGGGAAGAAGCACTACACCTAGGAATCAACAACACGAAAACCTTGTTAGAAATGACCCCTTTCCTTATTGGGCTCGGGACTAAAAGAATGGTTGGGACAACAAACATCCATCTCGTTCGTACTTTGGATACCAATATAACCATCGAAGGTTGTTTGAAGTGACTAATTCCTGGAAATTAGGAGGCGTTGAAAACAAAGAAATTGCTCGAGTTCTCATTTCTATCTAGTCTCAACACCCTTGATATTAAGAAAAGATCTCTTGCAGGAAGGTTGGCTAGAGATTTCTTGTAAAAACACTAGCCCTGCTCAGTCCATAATGAGAATATTTTCATCTTTTTGATTTCATGTATATTCTCCTTATGCACATAAGGGAGGAGCCGTATGAGGTGAAAATCTCACGTACGGTTTTGGAACGGAGATTCTTTTAATTGAATGGCGACCGTAACGGATGTCAGCTCAATCCGAAGGAAATTATGCAGAAGCTTTACAGAATTATTATGAAGCTATGCGACTAGAAATTGATCCTTATGATCGAAGTTATATACTTTATAATATAGGTCTTATCCATACAAGTAATGGAGAACATACGAAAGCTTTGGAATATTATTTTCGAGCACTAGAACGAAATCCATTCTTACCACAAGCTTTTAATAATATGGCCGTGATCTGTCATTACGTGCGACTATCTTCACTATAGAAGTAAAAAAAGAAAAACAAAAAAAAAAGGCTTTCTACATATACATCGTCTAAAACAACGATTTTTATCAGCTGTAGCAAAGAAAGAAACTTTATATTCCTAAAAGTTGAAATATGAAGAAAATAAATAGATATACCTAGCTACTTTATTTCTATGGATAAAAAAAAAAAGAATCTAATTGGTAGGGGAAGCACCGTAAAGATCAATTGGCGAGATTTTTGGCCAATACAATAATAACTGCGTACTTATGTCATGATGGTAGATATACTTATCTCGTGATGTGAGATAAAATAGGAATCCACTTATGTAATAGAGTTGATCCACTA